TATCTGGTAACCATGTATGTAGGGGTATAATCGGCGATTTGACAGCAAAAGCAATAAAAAATCCAATATAAAATATTATTTCTAAGGCCACAGGATACGACTGATTAGCTGATGTTTCAAAATTTAATGTTGGTTCATTAGAGCCATATAAACCTATACCTAGAACTCCCATTAAGAGAAAAACGGAGCCCCCTGCCGTGTACAAAATAAATTTGGTAGCCGAGTACAGACGTTTCTTTCCTCCCCACATGGATAGAAGTAGATAAACGGGAATTAATTCTAACTCCCACATGATGAAAAAAAGTAAAAGGTCGCGAGAAGAAAATGATCCTATTTGACCACTGTACATTGCTAACATCAGGAAATGAAATAATCGAGAATCCCGAGTAACAGGCCAAGCCGATAAAGTAGCTAAGGTGGTGATGAATCCCGTTAGTAAAATGGGTCCTATAGAAAGTCCATCTATTCCTAATCTCCAATGGAAATCAAAAAAACGGATCCATTTATAATCCTCCAATAGTTGGATTAATGGATCGTCTGGTTGGAAATGATAACAGAATGTATAGACCGTTAGAAGGAGTTCTAAAATACATATACATATTGTATACCACCTAATGACCCTATTTCCCCTATGGGGAAGAAAGAAAATTAAGGAACCCGCAGATATTGGCAAAACTACAATTATTGTTAACCAAGGAAAAAAATTCGTGGTAAAGACAAGATACACTTGGACCAGAAAAACCCGTGCTCAAGATATTTTTGAGCACGGGTCTTGTCGGTAAAAAAATCAAATGGATTCAAGTAGAGTTTGTTGGAACGTATCAATAAGCTAGACCCATACTGCGAGTTGTTTCAGCCCCTAAATAAACCCGAACACTCAAGAAATCCGTTGGACAGGCAGATTCACATCTTTTACAACCAACGCAGTCTTCCGTTCTTGGAGCGGAAGCAATTTGTTTAGCTTTACATCCGTCCCAAGGTATCATTTCTAATACATCGGTCGGGCAGGCTCGGACACATTGAGTACATCCTATACATGTATCATAAATCTTTACTGAATGTGACATTGGATCTATATATTTTTGAACGTCATAAATTTTCGACCTAGTAAGCTTATAAACAAAGCCTATATTTAGATACCAGGTAAATCAACAAGTTATCAGAATTTTTCTAATCAATTTACTTCTGGACTGCTTTATTATAAAAGGAAGGGCCAAAATACTTTGATTTCTTATGTTTTTGCAGACAAGATTATACCTTAACATGCTAATTCGAATTTCTTTAGGAATATTAGAATTCCTATGATTAATACTACTTATTCAACAAATTCGATTGGTTAATACGAGTTGATTTTCGATTACGATAAATTGATGAAACAACAGCCGGTCCAATAGCTGCTTCAGCGGCTGCAATAGCTATAACAAAAATTGAGAAAATATCTCCCTTTAATTGACGATTATCAAAAAAATCAGAAAATGTTACAAAATTGATATTAACTGCATTCAATATAAGTTCAAGACACATAAGGGCTCTAACCATATTTCGACTTGTGATCAATCCATAGATACCGATAGAAAATAAATAGGCACTCAAAACAAGTACATGTTCGAGCATCATTAAGCAACTCCTTATCAATCTCATTTATTTCAATTGAAATAACAATTCAATCGATTCGATTGAATCACATATAACAAGCATGGAATATTTTAATTGCTGATTTTTTATTGACGAGCTACAGCAATTGCACCTATTAAAGCAACTAAAAGAATTATTGAAATGAGTTCAAATGGAAGAAAAAAATCTGTTGATAAATGAATTCCAATTTGTTGACTATTGCTTATCAAATCTTGTTCTAGAACCTGGTTTGATCTTGTAGTCCAAATAATCCCGTACCATGACGTATCTAGAATAGTAGTAATTAGTGAAATAAAAAGACTTGTACAAACCATCGAAGTAACCCCATCCCCAACAGTCCAAAGGCGAGAATCTTTGTAATATTCTGAACCATTCATGAACATCACAGCAAAAATAATTAAAACATTTATAGCCCCTACGTAAATAAGTAGTTGCGCAGCAGCTACAAAGTAGGAACTCAATAGAATATAGAATAAGGATATACAAACAAGAACCAATCCTAATGAAAAGGCAGAATAAATTGGATTGGGAAGTAATACCACTCCTAGACCTCCTAAGATCAGACCCGATCCCAGAAAGACTAAAAGAAAATCATGTATTGGCCCAGGTAAATCCATTAAAAAAAAAATATATATAAATCGAAATATTTCATGACTTTATTGACCTGACCAGGAAAAAAGAAGTAACTCGATTTTTTATGTTTATGATAGTTCTTAACTTTAACTTAATTAAATAAATGAAATTTGAATAGGTGTGGGTTGATGTATATAGTGTTATTGGAGCCCTATCATTCAATATCTGCAAGAGAATAGTTTGAAAATATATATTTTCAAATCATTACTCTAATATAGAAATAGATTTTTAA